TAGAAATTGTTTGATGTAGCGAGTCATCTCCACTGAATCCCCTTTTCATGGGCACATATCTTTACGGCTAAGGAATGGGGAATCTTTCTCCTGTTACATGAATCAAATGTTTCATTTCATCCGGGAAAAGCCATCTCTTTCTCAACAATGTCTTTGTCATTTGATCCAATAGCGTTCTGTTAGATAGGAACAGATTGGATAAATACTGATAACTCTCGGATAGAGTATTAGAAGATAGAGTATTAGAACGGAAAGATCCATTAGATAATGAACTCCATCTCTGGCGATGAATCAACAATTCGAAGTGCTTTTCTTGCGTATTCTTGATGAACCAACGTTTATATATAGATGTAGGAGGATTTGTTTGGGAAGCAATAAGCCCCTTTGACATCTCTTCATCTGCAAAGAATTCTCGACGTGAAAACACAGAGACAAAGGGCTGATCTTTGAATAGGGAAAAAAATGGATCCGCAGGGTCCCAAATGAATTGGCTTGTTCGAAAAAAGCCTTGTTCTTTGGAAGATCTATCTCGTGTCTGGTATTGCGTGGTTTCACTCTGCAAGAACTCCGAATCATTCTCTTGAAGCTCATCCTCTTTATGATAAATGATCCGTTTGCCCCGAAATGACCCAGTCCAATAGGGAAATCCCAATTCAGTGGGCCTTTCGATACAATCAAATAGATTACGCCATATTCTAGGAGCCCAAACTATGTGATTGAATAAATCCTCCTCTATCTGTTGCGGATCGAGGGCCCCTTCTTCAAACTCCGATTCGTAGATAGAACAAGATCCATTTTGCGTCATATCTAACGCTCTGCGCCTTGGTTCGGACCGAAGAAGTAATGTCACTCGATTATTATCAAACTGACTGCAATCTTTTTCTGTCCGTGAGGATCCCGCCGGAGCCAGGGCGCCTTCTACTTCTAATAGTAATAATAGCAATAGGCCATGAACTAGATCAGAATCATTCTCAACGAATCCATAAGAAGTGATCCACTTCTTTTCATTGGGTCTGGATGAAGACCAAAGATCTTGAGCGACCGATCCGGCAGAACAACTCAAAAGATAAAGAAGTATCGTGAATTTCTTCATGCTCGTTCCAAGTTCGAAGTACCATTTGTACAAATAAGAATCCCCTCCCTTACATGATTTCTTCTTCATATAGATAGATATAGGATCTATGGGACAATTACTTAGAAGTACATTTTGTGCAACAGCCCTTCCTATCTGATAGAAAAGGATCCCATGATCCTGAACCGATCTTATCTGGGATCGAAAATCCCAAGTTTTTCTATGAAGAGCTGATCTAATTGTATTAGTTTCTATAATGGATTTCTTCTGTGTAATACTAATGGATAGGGCCTCATTGATAAGTGCTACAAGATCTCGCGCATTGGAACCCATGGTTATGGACCCGAATCCGTTAGTATGGAACATCCTCTTTTCCAAGTGAAATCCCCTAGTATATGAAAGAATGAAAAAGTTCTTTCGTTGTTGTGGAAGAAGAAGCCTTCGTATCTTAATGCATGTATTTAATTTATTCGGAGCTATTAGAGCGGGATCCACTTTTTGGGGAATATGAGTCGAAGCAATAACAAGAATCTTTCCAGTGGAACATCTTTCACAATCCCTGGAGAGATAGTTCTCTAATAGACCGAGGGATAAGTAATTCGACTCATTCACATGCAGATCATGAATGTTTGGAATCCATATTATGCAAGGAGACATTGCTTTTGCTAATTCAAATTGAAGGGTGATATCAAATCGGTCTATTTTTGGCGTCATATACATAGTTAGCAGCTCCGTATCAATATCAAGGTCATCATCAATATCAATATTGTCACTATCATCAATATCGATATCGTCACTATCATCAATAGGATAACCTTTAGGCTTGTCATCCAGGAACTTGTTCGGAAATACCGTAATGAAAGGAACATAGGAGTTTGTCGCTAGGTATTTGACCAAACAGGATCGTCCAGTTCCTATAGAACCTATCACTAAAATACCTCTAGAAGGGAATAGGGCTAAGCGGAGCGAAAAGGGTTTTCCATTAGCCCCGCACGAGGTTTGTGAATAAGCGATTGTCTGATAATGAGCAAGGAATATCCGTCTTTCTGCTAAACAGGATCTATTGAACTCATAATTCATTAGATTCTTTTTATGAATGTCAACTAAGTATCGTAAGGAAATTGATCCCGGTTGTTCAATCATTTGATAACCAGAGTCATTCTTTGATAAATGATCACTATGAGTCAGATTCAATAGAATTTGATCAATCCTTCTTTCTGTCGTTAAGGTGGAGAACTGAACCAAGAATTCTCTTTCTTCATCATCAATCAAATCACTGTTCGCGACCCAGAATTCTATTTTCTCATCAATCCAATCACCGTTCACGTTTTTTTTTTTTCTTATCAATGAATAGATCTCTTTACTTGTACGACTTAGATGTCTCGTATTTCTCATCAAAATGATTTGATTGATGGGATTTGGTATGAT